CGACGTCGATAAGTAATTCTTTCCGCAATTTGGGCAAATCGTCCCAATTTTTCATTGAGATAATGGATATTTTCTATTCATTATTTATTTTGGAGATATTTCTATTTATTAAAAAAACGGAGGGCTATGAATTCATCTGAGAAGAAAGACGTGGGGCCTAAGTGCCCTTGTTACTACTGTAGTACCTATCTTTCGGCAAATCGTCCGAAAGATTGCTATAATAGTGCGAACTATAATAGTCCAAAAGATTATTATAGTTCGCACTATAACCCTAAAAAGAAAAAGAGTAAAAAAGGGGACGGGATAAATGGGAAGAGGTTTCCCGAGTTGGAAAAGGAAAGTCTTTTTCCACAAACAGACGAAACTGGGCGAAAATTTCTTTCTGCTCGGAAAAAGCACGAACCGGCGCTCACGTGCCCCCACGGCAAAAAATGCCATGGGTACAAGCACTCGTACAATAAGGGTCATTGCGAGACTTGTAAGATTTTTTTGGAAGCCTTCCAATCGGGAAGTGGGGCAGGTGAAAGGTGGATCAATCAAGAGATCCAGCGCCTCTCAAAAAATCGTAAGGCGCTGGAGGCCTTCCAAGGGACCATAAAATCCCTCCTAAAGGAGGCAGCACAAAAACCAAAAACGGAGCTCAATGCTTGGAACCTTGGATTTTGGCACGGAGCGTTACTGCGGTTGCAAAGGCTAAGTCCCGAGGATTGATAAAATGATTCTCTAAACGAATCAATCCTATGGTTCAGAGAATAAATCTTCCAGTCGAAGATTTATTCGGAAAAACAGACATTATTATGTCTATGTACCGACTGAACCAATGACTAGTCATGATTCCAAAATTGAATCAGTTCCATATCCAAATTAGAGGAATGTTATGGTTAAACTTCGTTTAAAACGCTGTGGTAGAAAGCAACGTGCGACTTATCGAATCGTTGCAATTGATGTTCGCTCCCGAAGAGAAGGAAGAGATCTTCGGAAAGTGGGTTTTTATGATCCGATAAAGAATCAAACGTATTTAAACGTTCCTGCTATTCTATATTTTCTTGAAAGGGGTGCTCAGCCTACAGAAACTGTTCGGGACATTTTAAAGCAGTCGGAGGTTTTTAACGAACTTTGCCCCAATCAAGTAAAATTGAATTAATTTAAGGAAATAAGGGGGTATATGCTACCCCTTTCTAGAACTTTTCTAGAACTTTTCTCAATTTTGTTTATTTATTGACTAAATTCGAGATTTTTTTCGACTTCTTATTTTGTCTTCCCCTAGCTAAAATTTTTTGTATCTATGGAGTGCCAATCTAACTCAAGTCCTTCTTTTTTGGAATATTTTTCAACCGAATTTCTTATCTTTTTTCATTATATCCTTTTCTTAACCTTTATATTGACAACAACGCATTGACGAAATATAATGCAGCGTGATAAAGGGATCTCTTTTTTTATAACGGGATCTCTTTATTTCCGTCCCATTGGTTTGGTTTTTGCCTTACCTTAGTCAAAATAAGGGGTTCGTTGGATGCGCTTTGATAGACGCATTTTTGCTTGAAAACGTGAATAACAATGACATAAAGAAGGATCTATCATTATTTCTGGTTTTTCTTTTATCGGAAAATTTCTTGTATTTTCATATGAGTTATTACGTTTTCTGTTCTTAATCGATTCGAAAATGGGTTTTTATGCTTTGATTCGCTCGTCGAATCATTTTTTTCATTCTGATTATATCTACATACTTTTTTCTTCTATTCGGGTTGCTAACTCAACGGTAGAGTACTCGGCTTTTAAGTGCGACTCGGATCTTTTACACATTTAGATGAAGCGATGAATTCATCCATACCATCGGTAAAGTTTGGAAGACCACGACTGATCCTAAAAGGGAATGAATGGAAAAAATAGCATGTCGTAGCAACCAAGAGTTCTGAGAATCTTTTCTTCTTTCCCGATCGGGACAAAACTTTGTTTAACTTATTGGAAGGGAGTCAAATGGATTCCATTTCAAGTTGGGTCGAATGAATAAATGGATAGAGCCCTCTGGCTTCAATTAATTTAATGAAATTATAAGGAACGAAAAAGCAACGAGCTCCTATTCTTAATTTGAATGATTACCCGATCTAATTAGACGTTAAAAATATATTAGTGCCTGAATACGGGTAAGGGCTTATCCGAGAAGCGGATTCTTTATTTTTTCATGAATCCTAAATATTAGCATTCTCCATTCCAGAATGGAGCTGTGTGCGTATAAGAAAGAGTAGATTGATAACAAAATTTCCAAAATCAAAAGAGCGATTGGGTTGAAAAAATAAAGGATTTCTAAACATCTTGTTATCCTAGAACGAATATAAACGACTTCAAGAAAATGGCAAAAGAGAGGATCGAGAATCCGTTGATAAGTTTACCTGTATCCGAGGTATTGCTTCCTTAATCTTACTCGAAAAATACCTTGTTTTGACTGTATCGCACTCTGTATCATTTGATAACTCCCAAAATCCTCTACCTTTGGTTCAAA